CCTATCCTCTGCTACGTATACGTAGGGATACTTACGTTTTGATTGGATGCGGAGACACATTTAGTTGTGATTTTCAATGTGGCGGATAAAATCATCTAGCCGCAGGGCCCCATCAATAGTTCAAGTCACACACTCCCATAATCCATTTTCTCTTCGGAGAATCCACTTCAACTATTTGTATCAAAGTATCGAATCAAATTCGGGGTTGAAGAGAAATATCCAAATAACATGTCTTATTCTTTTCAATAATCCACATTTGTAGCAATGAGATAGTAGGGTTCCTCTCCAAAAAAAATGGATGATCCATTCCAAATATCTACGATTTCGCTTATTTCTTTTTTATAAAGGACCTGAAATACCCTGCTTACGTATCATTAGGAAGTGCATTAACATAAATACGGAAGTAAGAAGAGGCAATACAAAAGTGTGTAAACTATAAAAACGAGTCAAAGTGGATTGACCTACACTAGCACTTCCCCGCAATAATTCTACCAAAGGTGATCCTATTAGAGGAATAGCTTCAGGTACGCCTGTCACAATTTTGACTGCCCAATAACCAATTTGGTCCCGAGGTAAGGAATAACCAGTTACGCCAAAAGATGCAGTCAATACAGCCAAAACTACACCTGTCAGCCAAGTTAATTCGCGGGGTTTTTTAAATCCACCTGTGAGATACACACGAAATACATGCAAGATCATCATTAGAACCATCATACTTGCCGACCATCGATGAACTGATCGAATTAACCAACCAAAGTTGACCTCAGTCATTATATATTGAACAGAGGAAAAAGCCTCTGTAACGGTTGGACGATAGTAAAAAGTCATAGCAAAACCTGTAGCTACTTGTACTAAAAAACAAGTGAGTGTGATCCCCCCTAAGCAATAAAATATGTTGACATGAGGGGGAACATATTTACTAGTTATATCATCTGCAATCGCCTGAATCTCTAGACGTTCTTCAAACCAATCATATACTTTATTGAGATAGGTAAAACAAGAAAGCTCCCCCTCTTAGAACCATATATGAGACTTTCATCTCCTATGGCTCAAGCAGAACACGCAAATACTGGGTTCCGGATATGGAATAGAAAATCGGAAACTGATTAGACATTGAATTCCATCTGTCAGACAGATAGGAAAGGGAAAAATCCGAAATCTTTTCTTTGTGATGAGAATGCCAATATCAAGTCGGCTCATCTATCTTTCTTTCGACTTTGCTAATAGGCCTCTTGAATCTTCTTTTACCCTATCTCTTTTTCTATTTATTTGTTTTATTGTTGTTTTGCCTAACTCAAAGAAATTGACTATTTCTTTTTCCTTTCACTATTGATAGAAATTCTCTTGTTGAGACCCTATGAATCCATTCAAACTTCAGATTCATACTAGAACCACGATGATTTCATTTTCCTAAGGCTCCTAATCAATCTAAAGGATTCTCTGAGTCAGAACCCTTTCATCATCATCGATTCAATGACTAGTCTAAATGGAATCAAGGAAATTCATAGAAAACCCTTGTGAACAAATGCTTTCTAAGTAAGAAAAAGTGGAAATTCGACCTTTCCTTTTTGCATTGGTTAGTCCGGTGACGAGGTCTGAATTGAATATTGAATATAGGAGGTATGAATCATAGTTCAAATCTTTCTGATCTATTTTATCTATCTCTTCCGTGCTCCAGATACTAACATAAATATCCGACGGGGTAGAAAATCATCTCTAGCAAGATGACAGACTTAGACTCTAGCAATAGGATCAATTCGAACAAGTCACACACTCATATTCCGGAAATACCGAAACAAAGGAATTTCACGGTCGAACTACCAGAAGGTCCTAGAAATCCGAGTTCTCGGAAATTTTTGTATCGAAAAAATAGGACTTCCGAATTCTTAGAAAGAAAATCTAATTTACGGAAATTCCATCCAATAAAACGGAAGAGTTATAAATCTCCAAAATAATAGATAGAAATACTGCAAATAGAGCCATTGCGACCCCCATCAAAGGGGTAGTCCCCCATCCGGGAGCTACTTTCCCATATTCCGAATTCAACGGTTTCAATAAATTTCCTACATTAGTTCGTCTTGGCCCAGACCTAGAAGCACCCTCAACAGTTTGTGTAGCCATAAATCCTATTTTATTCATTGGTTGAGATCTATTGACTTTGTATACTATTTTGTTATATTTGGAACGAAATGATCTTATTCTAGTTGGAGATCCATCGCGATCCGGAATGGTGACCTTGCAATTATTTAATAATGGAAACAGCAACCCTAGTCGCCATCTCCCTATCCGGTTTACTTCTAAGCTTTACTGGGTACGCCTTATATACTGCTTTTGGGCAACCCTCTGAACAACTAAGAGATCCATTCGAGGAACACGGGGACTAGTTGATTGAAGTAATCAGCCTCCCCTATTCGAGTGGGAGGCTGATTACTTCAATGGATAGAATGAAAAATCATTTCATTTTTTTAGTCGGAACCTTAGGCGGTTCTCGAAAAAAGATAGCGAAAAAAATTATCCCTAAAGTAGAGACTAACAAAAATGTATAAACCAATGCTTCCATAGATTCGATCGCGGTTTACAATTATAGCTTCCACACCTATTCATTTGGCCTAGGATCATTTAGCAGATAAAAAAAAGAAGAAAGAATCAAATAAAAAACGTTGATTCGAAAATGACCAGGCATCGAAAGGAGAAAATATAGCTAAGACCCATATTGTATCAAACTGCTTGTCTCTTTGTAGTCGGATCCCCAACTTTTTGGAATGCTCCAAATTCCACTTGAATGTCCAAATCCGGATCAATACCAGCAAAAACATCCCGGAAGAGGGTTCTAGCACCGTGCCAAATGTGTCCAAAAAAGAAAAGCAAAGCAAACGAAGCATGTCCGAAAGTAAACCAGCCCCTTGGACTACTACGAAAAACACCATCCGACTTCAAAGTAGCCCGATCTAATTCAAAAATTTCACCTAATTGAGCACGTCTAGCATATTTTTTCACAGTAGCAGGATCACTATAACTGACGCCGTTGAGTTCACCACCGTAGAATTCAACAGTGACACCTACCTGTTCGACACTATACTTGGATTCTGCCCTTCGAAAGGGAACATCCGCTCTCACAATCCCGTCGCCATCTACTAAAACCACTGGAAATGTTTCAAAAAAGGTAGGCATACGGCGTACAAAAAGCTCGTCGCCTTCTTTATCTCTAAAGATCGGGTGTCCTAACCATCCAACAGCTATTCCATCCCCGTTGTCCATTGAGCCCGCTCTGAATAATCCCCCTTTTGCCGGATTATTACCAATGTAATCATAAAAAACTAATTTTTCGGGAATTTTCGACCAAGCTTCTGATAAACTAAGATTTTCAGCTAGTCCAGCACCAACTCGTCGATAGATTTCCTGCTGGAAATATCCCTGATCCCACTGATAACGAGTGGGACCAAATAATTCGATCGGTGTTGTTGCTGAACCATACCACATCGTTCCAGCAACAACAAAAGCTGCAAAAAAAACAGCGGCTATACTACTGGAAAGTACAGTTTCAATATTTCCCATACGTAATCCTTTGTATAAACGTTGAGGCGGACGGACACTAAGATGGAATAGGCCCGCTAAGATACCCAATGTTCCCGCTGCAATATGATGAGAGGCTATTCCTCCCGGAACAAAAGGATCAAACCCTTCCGCGCCCCACGCAGGGGTTACGGGTTCCACTTTTCCAGTTAGCCCATAAGGATCCGATACCCATATTCCAGGACCATACAAGCCTGTTACATGAAATGCACCAAAACCGAAGCAAGCCAACCCTGACAGAAATAAATGAATTCCAAAGATTTTTGGCAAATCCAAAGAGGGTTTTCCTGTACGTTCATCAGAGAAGATTTCTAGGTCCCAATACACCCAATGCCAGATAGCTGCCAAAAAGCACAAGCCAGAAAACACAATATGGGCCCCTGCCACACCTTCGTAACTCCAAATACCTGGATTCGTTACAGTCCCTCCTGTAATACTCCAACCACCCCATGAATTGCTTATTCCTAAACGAGTCATGAAGGGGATAACGAACATACCCTGTCTCCACATCGGATCAAGAACAGGGTCAGAAGGATCAAAAACCGCTAATTCATATAGAGCCATGGAACCGGCCCAACCAGCAACTAAAGCTGTATGCATTATATGGACAGCAAGTAAGCGACCGGGATCATTTAAAACGACCGTATGAACACGATACCAAGGCAAACCCATGGACATACCTCTTTATCAAAAAAAATGGGCACTATGTAACTTTATCGCATTGGAAAAAACTATACATATATGTATATATGATAGTACCTAACCCCTTTCGGTAGATTATCTATGGGCAAGGGGGTTACTATTTATTCCGCTCCATTTCCATTCGAAATAATCGAATAGTTCTCTTCGTAGGAACAAATAGAAGCAGATTTATTCTATACCCGATAAGTAGCAATACGCAATGGGGAATTGGTCTGATTTTCTTTTTTGAACGGGTAGAGAAAGACTTGTTCATCGTTCAAACAACCTATTCATAAGAACCTTCCTCAATGCATTCCGTCTTACCTTATCTGACAATCTGTCTATAAAATCGGAATTCTCTATAAAAAGAAAATCGGAAAGCAATCAATGCGCAATTCCGATTTTACGAAACAAAAGATGGACCCAAACAAAAGATGGACCCAAACAAAAGAAGGGGGACGAGGAGAGGAGTATTGGGATTACGGAGACGAGAGATTTTCTCTCTTTTGGTTGTTTGCTTTTTGTTTGGCATCCTTGGGTGCCCATTGGTGTTCCGAGAGTACCTTTTCGGATTCCCGGAGAGGAAGATGCTAGTTGGGTTGACATATAGTGCGACTTGTCAGACATATCGGGTCATATGGGATTCACCCATTCCCCCCCCCGGATCGAGATATATTATCTTTCGCCCAAGAAAGATTGATTGAACCATCAATCATTCGGAGCGCGAAATACAACCGGATCCATTTCTTTTTAGGATAAAGAATTCAAAGTAGAAGAATTTATGGTTGACTTGCCACAATAAAATCAAGTATCCAGGCTCCGTTCAGAAAGTACCCAATTGATAATATGTGTACAACTAGCACTTGTATCAAAAATGATTTTTCTACCGTAAGAGTTAAGTTATCTCAAACTGCCAATCGATGAAGTAGTAATAGATAGAATAATAATATGTGGAAGAATTGGGCGGAAGATATGAAAGGGGTTGAAAAAACTAAGTCTTATCAAAAAGAGCTGAGTAGTACTGATACCATTTGTCCTATATGTGCAAATAGGAATCGGGGGGATCCTTAGTCGGAGTAGAAGGTGAACCTAAAAAAGTGGAAAGGGCCCCTTTAGGAACAAGAAAATAACATGAAAATGGGAACCTTGATGAAATAAGACATCAATAAAAGATTCATTCGAAAAGTTCAGTCTATTTCGTTTTTTTTGAGACAGAAAGTGGCAAAAACTCATACTTCTCGAAAAGCAAAATAGAGGAAGAAGGCCATTCATTAGAAAAACAAAAAAAACTGTTACAAAAAGAAATAGGGGATGACCTTGATTCTTTTTTTTTTCGAAATTGTTTTGAGCCGTATGCACCGAAAGGTGCATGTACGGTTTCTAAGGGATCGAATTTGATCCTAATCAATCGACTTTATCGAGAAAGATTACTTTTTTTAGGAGAGGAAATTGAGTGCGAGATCGCAAACCAACTTATGGCTCTTATGGTATATCTTGGTATAGAAGATAGTACTAAGGAGCAGTATTTGTTTATAAACACCCCCGGAGGTTGGGTACTCCCCGGACTAGCGATCTATGACGCTATGCACTGGATACAACCAGAAGTAAATACAGTTTGCATGGGGTTAGCGGCTTCAATGGGATCCCTCATTCTCGTAGGGGGAGTAATTACCAAACGTTTAGCATACCCTCACGCTTGGCGCCAATGAGTTTTTTATTTGAAGAAAAAGAATGCTATGCCTTCCCAATTTATTCATCTGGAATATGAATAATAAGTAATAATAGCATGGCACTTTAAGTTCGATATGAACAAACGTTTTTTGTTTTTTCATAACACACAAGATTCCATATCGAAATAGTAGTATGAAACAAGGATGATTTCCTGTTTGGTCTTTTGATTTTGCTATTCTCATTTCAGCGTGCCAAACCATCTTTCTTACACACTAAAAGTTTCTTTCTGATACGGATATCTATTTATGAAAGAAAGAGTAAGAAAATGAAAAAAGAATTTTGTTCTTCATTTTGATCAGATTCAAAAACCTTGGGATTGCTAAAAGAAAATCGCAAATCAAATAAATATCGAAAATCAAGCAACCGACCCACCGTAGTATTTTTGGAATTCCTAAGAAAGGAATAGGAAAAGAAGGGGGGGGAAATGGATTATTCAAGAATCGGAATCGAATCGATTCTTTTTGTCTATTTTCCCTTGTTTGTTTTTTATTCAATGGCAAGAAGGGAAAAGGAAATTCCATTGCGGAGCCGTATGCATCAAAAATGCCTGTACGGCTTTCAATTCGATCTCTTTCTAGTATTCCGAGTTTGCCTCGATCTTCTTACAAGATAGGAGAACCTTTCATGATATTATCAGGGTTATGATTCATCAACCTTCTACTTCTTATTTTGAGGGAAGCGCATCGGATTTGCTCTTGGAAGCGGAAGAACTATTGAACCTTCGCAGAGTCGTCACAACGATTTACGCAGAAAGAACAACAAAACCTTTCTGGGCTCTATCCGAAGACATGGAAAGGGATGTTTTTATGTCAGCAACAGAAGCCCAAGTTTATGGTCTTGTTGATCTTGTAGGACTCTAAAAGATCAGGGGCCCCATATCAAATTGCAAAACATAAGTCCAATTTTCCAGAATGGGATATTGAAGATTTTCGATCCATAAAAGATTTTCGTTCAATTGAATGGAAAGAATTTCGAATTCCCAGGTTAGGATGGATCTAAACCAGTCCATTCCAAAATCGATAGAATTCAAGATGCCAACTATTAAACAACTTATTAGAAAGACAAGACAGCCAATCCGAAATGGTAGGAAATCTCCCGCTCTTCGAGGATGCCCTCAGCGTCGAGGAACATGTACTAGGGTGTATGTGCGACTCGTTCAGATCAGAAACTCGAACAAAGGAGACAATTTTTCCAATAGGAATCTAGAAAATAGATAGAATAGAAATAGTTCGTTTTCTGGAAACGAAAAATGAGGATTTCTTGTATCCTTTTTGGAATTTATGGTTTCCATTGGTGCAAACCCAACTGTCTCGATTTGGGACGAGAAGGAATTCCCCATGGTAGCAAATAGAATGGTTATCCACTAAGCGGGGAAAATGAATGAGATTTCAAAAGAAAAAAAACGACGCTCCTATTTCTTGAAATAACGGACTAAAAGGGTCAGCTACCTAGCCAACTTTCATAATGAAATACCGTCACTGTACCGATAGCTCTTAGTGGGAAAGGAGCTATTATTATGGAATTCGTGGGTAGAGCCAAAAAGTGTGAACTATACAAGTTACCAATACCATTAATGAAATGAGAGATGGGGCTCCGGTGTATAGAGAGGACCTCACCGTTTAAGAAGTAACCATAGAAACGATGGAACCCGCAATATTCTTTTTTATATTTCGTTTAGTATCGGTAGAATTTTTCTTATTTCCAAGTGAAATAATGAAATACCTGAAATCCAAAATCGCGGTTGGGAAGGTCATAGAAGCAAAAGCCATTGGAATTTCGATTTTCTATATTGGAATAATCCGTCTTGTTATTAATCAAGAGGTAAAAGAGAAAAGAATGACTGAAAGAAGACAAATCCATTAGTTATTCAGCAAAGTTGAATTTGATTCCATGACCAGAGTGAAACGAGGATATATAGCCCGGAGACGTCGAACAAAAACGGGTTTCTTTGTATCAACCTTTCGAGGAGCTCACTCAAGACTGACTCGAACTATTACTCAACAAAAAATCAAAGCCCTGGTTTCGACCGATCGAGATAGAGGGAGGAAAAAGAGAGATTTTCGTCGTTTGTGGATTGTTCGTATAAATGCAGTAACTCGTGAGAATGAACTATCCTATAGCTATAGTAGATTAATACATGATATGTACAAGGAACAATTACTTCTTAATCGTAAAATACTTGCACAAATAGCTATATTAAACAAAAATTGCCTTTCCATTATTTCCAATAAGATTACCGAAGATAGTATTCTATTAATAAATAATCGAAATTCTAGAAATTCCAATAGGATTACCAAAGATGGTATTCTTTTAATAAATAATCTAGATTCTCGAAATCGAATCTAGATTATCGAAATTCGATAGTAATATAGAGGAATGATTGAAAAAAAAAATTCCCCGGAGAATGAACTCCGGGAAAATCGAATCAAAAAATGAAGAATTCCGATTTTCTAGGAATGTAAGGAAGATCTTTCAATAAAAAAAAGATTTCTTTCTTCTTTCCCCATTTTTTCTTAGAACACAGGAATGAAATCGATCCATTTCTTGGAACAAAATAGCAATCTGATGCTGAGTTCTGATTGAAGTTTTGAGCCAATTGAGTCGTATACCTATTTCTTTCTGGTTCGAAGACGTGTATTTCTAGGAATCGACTTTATTCTCCTCCATTGGTCCGTCTTTTTCTTTGTAGGAATCGACGCTAGTTTCTTCAATTCGTCGAACCTTTTATTTCTAAGAAAAGGTAGTAAAGATAAAATACGAGCTTGTTTTATAGCGATAGTAATTAATCGTTGTTGTTTCAAGGTCAATTTATTTACTCGTCTCGATAAGATTTTTGCTTGTTTACTAAGAAATCGTAAAAGAAAAGTCACGTTTCTATAATCAATTCGATCCCCCGACCCAATTGGGGACAACGGCCTACGAAAAGATCGCTTGGATTTCTGAAGAGGCTTCTTGAATTTCTCCATGGTTGATTGTTTATTTATAAAATCAAAGTTTGTATGTATATACATATATATGTTATTCTCTATTGCCTTCCTTTTTCTTCGGGAGTTCCCCCTACGGTTCAATTCAATCTACTTCTTGATTTCCGCATGAGTTGTATGCTTGTAACAATAACGACAAAATTTTTTCAATTCTAATCGACTGGGTGTATTATGTCGATTCTTTTGAGTAATATATCTAGAAATTCCCGCCGATTTTTTATTAGTGTCCTTTCGGGCACAACTGGTACATTCCAAAATAACCCTTAGTCTGACATCTTTCCCCTTCGCCATGAACCCTCTTTCTTTTGATCAATTCAACTCATTTCGAAGAAAAGAACATAAAATGAAAAAAATAAATGGAAGTTACCAATATGGAAATCAGAAAATTGTTTCGAACTAGTCATCTTTTATTATTCTTATCCTAACCCCGTCCTTTTTCTAGCCTTTATTCTATGATTTCTACCCTGGACCCACATCCGCGTTCTACAAAAATCAATCTTATACCCACTTGCTATAATGCGATGCTGAGAATCAATCCATTTTGATTTTCTTCTTTTTCCCCTTCCTATACTAAATAACCAAAAAAAGGATGGGGATGGGAGTGATTTGTCGCAATTTTTTGTCTCTCTAATTTTCTTTATTTCTTCTCTCTCATTCTAATGGCAATCAAAGCACTCGAATTAAAAAAAGGGAAATGACAGGGCATCGGGGAATAAACGATTAATTTCTATCAATAGACCTGCTAAAGACCCAAACCATAGAGTACTTAGCACAGGTGCCACAGAGAGATATGTTTTTATATCTCGCATTGGAAATCCTCCTTCCTTATTTCTTTATTCTAATACTTTATTGTAACACATATACAATATATACAATGGATCATATGCTGTAGTTAAGGATCGCTTGTACTTGCTATTTTTACACAAAATGGCTCACTTAAGAACTAGATTAAGATCTATGTACAATGAGCTAGTCGATGAGATTTTCTTCTGGTTAAAAAAAGATAATAGACTCCTTCCTCCTGAGCATTA